ACCTATTGTATCGGCTTGGCCCTTACTAAGCGGAGACAGAATAAAACGTCCATAATAAAGACGCTTACTATCTGCTCTTGATTCAACACACTTCCATTGTAGTGTCCGAGTAGATACTGTGACTTTCTCTCGAACCATAGTAATATTATTTGATCAGATCATTGAATCATTTATTTCTCTTGAAATATCTTCCGTGTTTAGTTCTACACACGCCTTTTTTTCGGAGGTCTACAGCCATTATGTGGCATCGGGGTTACATCTCGTACGAAACTTAATAGTATACCGCTTCTACGAATAGCTCGTAATGCTGCATCTCTTCCAAGACCGGGACCTTTTATCATAACTTCTGCTCGTTGCATACCTTGATCCACTGCTGTACGCATAGCATTTCCTGCTGCGGTTTGAGCAGCAAACGGTGTTCCTCTTCTTGTACCCCTGAATCCACAAGTACCGGCCGAGGACCAAGAAACTACCCGACCCCTTACATCTGTAACAGTCACAATGGTATTGTTGAAACTTGCTTGAACATGAATAACTCCTTTTGGAATTCTGCGTCCACTTTTACGTGAGCTAAGACGACCGGTTTTGCGTGAACCAATTTTTGGTATAGGTTTTGCCATATTTTATCATCTCATAAATATGAGTCCGAGGTATATGGATATATCCATTTCATGTCAAAACGAATCCTTTATTTTTATTTGTCCTTAGGGTTCTTTAGAGAGTTCTTTTCCAAAGATTAGCCTTGTCTTTGCTTATGTCTCGGGTTGGAACAAATTACTATAATTCGGCCGCGTCTGCGGATCAGTCGACAGTTTTCACAAATTTTACGAACAGAGGCTCTTATTTTCATATTTTTCATTCCTTACCTTAATTATGAATTGATTCTTGGAAGAAACTAAGTTTCCTGAAATGTGGAATCTGGAATTGTATCCTCCTGAAAATAACGTTGAAGGGTAAAATAAAAAACCATCTAATCGATCGAATCCTTCGAATCCTTATTGCGAATTCTATAAATTATGCGTCCTCTAGTTGAATCATAACGACTTACTTCAATTTTGACTCTATCTCCTGGTAGGATCCGTATAAAACTACGCCGGATTCTTCCTGAAACATAACCTAGAATTAGGTCGTCATTATCTAAACGGACCCGGAACATACCATTGGGAAGTGATTCAGTAATTAAACCTTCATGAACCCACTTTTGTTCTTTCATTTGAGGTAAAACCTCCTTGGTGTATCAACTAATGGAGGAAGAGTGATATTAGACAACCCGTCCTTTCGCTTTTTTTTTTCCAAAATAAGAAGTTTCGAATCTAATTCGGATATTAGAAGGATTACCATATATAACACAAAATTTCTCCGCCGATTCTTTCTAATCGAGCCTCTCGGTCTGTCATTATACCTTGAGAAGTAGAAAGGATTACAATTCCCATCCCACCTAAAATTTTAGGAATGCGTTGGTAGTTAGAATATATTCGTAGACCGGGTCGACTTATCCTTTTTAAATTTAAAACAGTTCCATATCGTCCTTTACTATTTCTTCTATGTTGCAGGGTTAAAACCAAAAAGTATTGTTGGTTTTCCCGATGTTTTCTCACATTTTGGATAAAACCTTCTCGTAAAAGTATTTTAACAATGTTTTCCGTGATGTTAGTCGATGCTATTCGAACTGTTCCTTTTCTATTCATGTCAGCATTTCGTATAGAAGTTATTATCTCAGCAATAGTGTCTCTACCCATGATGAACTAAAATTGGTGGTTTCTCAAAATTTGGATATAATAAACATGCTTTTTTTAAATTATTAAAGGTATATACGTGAGACATAATCTACTAATAATTAATCGATTTCATTCAAGTAAATTTGACTCTAACTATAATCGCAATTTCGTTTTATAATACCTCGGGGGCTAATGAAACTATTTTAGTAAAATTTAACTGTCTCAATTCTCGTGCAATCGCACCAAAAATTCTCGTTCCTTTAGGATTTCCTTCTTGATCAATGACAACTGCAGCATTGTCATCATATCGTATTATCATACCGTTATCGCGTTTCAGTTCTTTACAAGTACGTACAATTACAGCTCTGATCACTTCGGATCTTTCTAAAGGCATATTTGGTACTGCTTCTTTGATCACAGCAACAATAATGTCACCAATATGAGCATATCGGCGATTACTAGCTCCTATGATTCGAATACACATCAATTTTCGCGCCCCGCTGTTGTCCGCTACATTCAAAAGGGTCTGGGGTTGGATCATATCATTTTTTAATCTATTTTTAAAATGCAAAAGGGGCGCAGAAAAAAAAAAGAAATATTCTTTGTCCAAAAAAGAAACCTGCAATTGTTTTTTGTTAGTCCAAAGGAAAGACTTCTTGCCTTTCATTTTACATTTCTATTCCGAAAGAATAAATTGAGTTTGTATAGGCATTTTGGATGCTGCTATTTGAATAGCTTTTCTGGCTACATTTTCTGCTACTCCCCCTATTTCATAAAGTATCCTACCCGGTTTAACGACAGCTACCCAATATTCGGGGGATCCTTTACCTGACCCCATACGTGTTTCTGCGGGTCTTACTGTAACTGGTTTATCTGGAAATATACGGACCCATATTTTTCCACCACGACGTACATTTCGGGTCATTGCTCGTCTCCCCGCTTCTATTTGTCTAGATGTGATCCAAGTAGGTTCAAGTGCCTGAAGAGCGTATCTACCGAAACAAACACTATTACCTCTATAAGATATTCCCTTCAGTCTTCCTCGATGTTGTTTACGAAATCTGGTTCTTTTGGGGTTATAGTTGATGGTTGTTTCGCAATTCCATCTCTACTCCAGAACTGGACATGAGAGTTTCATCTCATCCAGCTCCTCGCGAATCAAAAGAAAAGAGTGATAAATCGTTAATTAATATATCCATATATGTAAGTAATGAATAATACATTGAATCCCTGGATTCTTTCAAATTTTATCTAGTTTATTTCAAATTCTTCTAGACTTTTTTTGATATATAACTAAATAAACTAAATATATATATTTATATTTCTAGTTATAGATACTTCGTATTTTTATGGATCAGCTTTTTTTTAACGAATTTTGACTTTCCGTTTTTTTTTTAATCATATCGGATCGCGTAAAATTGAACAATCCAATAAAATCAAATTTTCGCGGGCGAATATTTACTCTTTCAATATCTAGTTCAGTTGTTGGGTTAGCCTATGACTTTTTAGAATCAATGAAAAGGTTCCTGGTTCGTTCCGCCATCCCACCCAATGAATCATTAGGATTCATGTTCAAGAGAATCTTCTGCATTCATGGGTTCCATCGTTCCCATCGCTTCTCTATTAATGGTTAGGTCTGAATTTGACAATGGAGCTTTTCGTGGATTTTGTTCTTGAGTCAATCCTCTTAATCTTTCTTGGCTCGAAGCTCTTTTTGTTGTTCTATCAACAAATTAGGGATGAATCTCAATATTGATGCTTTATTAGATACATTGTTTTTTCTGCGATTATTTAGAGACCTTACATATTAGAATTAGATTGGAATCATATATCATTGCTATTTTCTCTCTCTTTCTCTCACCATTCCACTTATCCATATCCTTAGTAAATTGCGCTTTACAATTCAAACTCATAATCCAATTTGGTTTTCTGTATTATGCAAAAAAGAGTTCAGTTGCTACAATGATATGACCAATAGATCCTATCGTAATTGTTTCTTTTGATCCAGATAATGCGAAGCGATGGGTTGGTTATTAGTTCGATAGTTCTTAGTTGATACTATGAATCAGTCTTTTTTTTTTATAACCTTCAAAAAATTAACGAGTCACACACTAAGCATAGCAATTATATCAAATTATTAATCTACTTTTTATTCAACCCTATAGAATTGTCGAAGTTTTATTTTTTGTTTGACTTGATTAGATAAAGAATGAAATAGTTTTTTCTTCAATCATTAGATAGAACAGAAACGAAAATGAAGGTTTATTGTGCTTTGTCTACAGATAGAACAGAAACGAAAATGAAGGTTTATTGTGCTTTGTCTACAAATATCCAAATTTTGATCCCTAATACCCCATAGATAGTTCGAACTGGATAGGAACAATAATCAATTTTTGCTCGAATTGTTTGTAGGGGAACCCTACCTTCTCGAATCCATTCAACACGTGCAATTTCTTTTCCGTCAATACGACCTGCAATTTGTATTTGAATTCCTTTTGTATCTGCCTGTTCAGTCAATTCAATAGCTTTTTTCATCGCCTTACGAAATGAAACTCTATTTTTTAATTGTCCAGCTATAAATTCTGCAAGAATGGTAGGGTTTCCATAAGGTTTTGCAATTCTTGTAATAGAAATGTTAAGTTTACGGTTTACACAATTTAATTCTTTTTGTACATTCATCTGTAATTCTTCGAGTCTGCGTGATTTACCTTCTATTAATAACTTCGGGAATCCCATATAGATTATGATTTGAATCAGATCGATTCTTTTTTGAATCTCTATATGTGCAATTCCCTCGACACCAGAAGCTAGTCTCAGATTTTTTTGTACATAATTTTTGATAAAATCTCGTATTTTTTTATCTTCCTGTAAACCCTCAGAATAGTTTTTTGCTTGTGTAAACCAAACGGAATGATGACTTTGGGTTGTACCAAGTCTGAAACCAAGTGGATTTATTTTTTGTCCCATACTCCCTCACTACTATACATATCTGGATACGACATATTCGTGTATTTATTTATATACATTCTTTATTTTTTTACCATTAAGATATATTTTTTATTAATTATATTTAATTTAGATAATTATAGTCGTATTCTTCCGGTATGGATATATCTTTCACCACAATGGTTATATGACAAGTAGGTCGTTTTATCGGATAACCGCGTCCTCGAGCTCGGGGTTTTAATTTTTTTACAGTAGTGCCTTCGTTGACTTCGGCTTTACTAATAATTAACTCCCCTTTCTTGAAATCCATATTGTGACTAGCGTTTGCTGCAGCAG